TTCCATTTATTTGGGTTGGAAGATATCTATTTCAGATGAGCCAAACCAATAGGATGAACAAAAGGAGTTCTGTATCATGAAGTTTTACTTTGTACCGCGCATATTACTTAGACGGTTCTAGTCTAGAAAGTTATGTAGGTAGGAATGAAGAAATCGAACCGGATTCTATTTATTTGTATCTGAACTTAATCTTGTCTATTTCAATTTCTCTAGATTCGACTTTGGAGTATCTCAACCAACTTATTTAACCTTTTGAACGCGTCTTTTGAATATATATGAAGTATTAACATTCTTTTTGACTTAAGGCATATGGACATAAAGATAAAAAAGATGAAATAGAATCGAATTCTTTTAGATAAAGTATCTAAAAGAATTCTACCCATCCATAAAAAAAATAGATGAGATCTATCTCGGCGAGATGGATAAAAGTATGTGTTATCGTCCAAACTCAAAATGAATAGGGATGCCGATTCATATCAATTAATTTATTCAAGAGAGACTCATCCAAATTAATCATGCGTCAGGAACCAGATTTGAACTGGCGACACGAGGATTTTCAGTCCTCTGCTCTACCAGCTGAGCTATCCTGACTAAGTCCCGATGTAGCATCCTCATTTTATTAGAGGGCGGGGGTCTATGTCAATTAAAAGGGCGAAAGAAGATTACAAAGTTTTATCTAGTTACTGGAATTTCTTGGATCTTAAAAAAGATGACTTTTTCTGTTTCAGTATGAGTAATGATATCGATTGTAAATCATTCAAAAGGGGATTTCTTGCTCAAAGATGTATATCTTAGATATAAGATATAATAAGACATTTCCGACCAGATCTATTTCAAAAAGAATAGGGCGAGTGTATAAGGACACTCACGCAAGGAAAGGGGGGGATAGAATGGATAAATAGTTGGGGGGGCAAATAGGCTTTTTGGGGATAGAGGGACTTGAACCCTCACGATTTTTTAAGTCGACGGATTTTCCTCTTACTCAAAATTGCATTGTTGCCAGCATTGACATGTAGAACGGGACTCTATCTTTATTCTCGTCCGATTAATCCAGTTCTTGAAAAGAGGATCTACATACAGACTATGGAGTGAATCTTTTGATCAATGAATATTCGATTCCACATTGAAGAAAGAATCGAATCACACCAATTCTTCCGTTTTTATAGAAAAAAAGCAGACTCATTTGGGTCGGCATTAATTATTTGATATAGTATTCAATACGTATGTATATCTTTCATCCTTTCTGAATTTTCGATGGAAGGATTTCTCTACCAACGCGGCCAACTCCATTTGTTAGAACAGCTTCCGTCGAGTCTCTGCACCTATCCTTGTTTTCGTTTTCTCAACCTGAAAATAGGATTTGGCTCAGGATTGCCCTTTTTCTTAATTCCGGGGTTTCTCTGAATTTGAAAGTCATCACTTAGTAGGTTTCCTTACCAAGGCTCAATCCAATTAAGTCCGTAGCGTCTACCGATTTCGCCATATCCCCTTCCTTTTGTGTTAAGATTAGGATTTCATTGCGTTATGATGTCGTTCCCTTTTTCTTTCATTTCTACTGGAACCTTTGAATTCATTAGATATTAGATACCGATTCCTATTTCGAAGAAGCTTTTTTCCTCTTTGATTTCTTACCTGTCTTCTCCTATCTTCTATAGGAGACCCTATTTGGCCAATCAAATTGGATTTTATCATTTCTGGATCCGTAATTCAATATAGATTAATAGATATCCTATATATATCTACATATATCTACCTGTCGCCCCTCTCATGCAATTTTGAATACTTGAACGGTCTCTTTTTTTGTTGTCTTAATTTCCGCCTTTACTACTTTATTACTACTTTATTAATTTTATGAATGGAATGAAAGCGGAGGAATGTCTCATCAGTTCGAACTAATCATCCCTAATGATATGGAATCAAATAATATAGAAAATATAGAAGTGTAATAAAAAGAATTTCAAATGTCATTTGAATTCAAATTCAAAAATGACAAATTTAAATAATTTAACTATCTAACTAACTAACTAAAATAAAAATATTTACTATCGAATCTAATAAGATTTAGAATTTACTAAAAAAATATCGAATTTAATAATATTCGAATTGTAAATTGTATTAGTGATTTGTGATAAAAAATACAAATTCTATATCGCTATATTAATAGTTATGTTCTATAATATTCAATATTTTTTTTAATTGTATATTTTATTGTTTTCTATTCATATCGAGTCTGAATAGATAAGACATAATAGTGAATACTTAAGATTAAGATTCCAATATTTTATTGAATTAGTATGCACATAAAATTGATGTTATGTGAGCCCGCTTAGCTCAGAGGTTAGAGCATCGCATTTGTAATGCGATGGTCATCGGTTCGATTCCGATAGCCGGCTTTTTCCTATTTATTCCAATTTTTACATAATTGAGAATGTCTTTTTGAAATCAAAGAATATTAAAGAATATTAAATATTTTTCAATTTCTTAAATTAAAATTATAAGA